AGGTAGGATGGCCGAGAGTATAGGCGGCGGATTGTAGCTCCGTGAACAGGGGTTTAACTCCTCTTCCTATCAAGGAGCCTTGTGGTGTAAAGCATATTAGATTGCAAGTCTAAAAGTGCAGGATAATACCCTGCCGGGGCTTTCCCCGCCTTGCTCCGACTTGGCGGGGAAAGGGTAGATGGATGCTCGCTGGTTTGAGCGCTTAGCTGTTAACTAAGAATTTGTGGGATCGAGGCCTTCCTGTCTAGAAAGGCTTTAGCTTAATTAAAGTGTCTGGGTTGCATTCAGAAGATGTGGGATAGAGTCCTGCAGGCCTTAGCTCATAGACTAGGAGGTTTTCACTCCTGCTTAGAGCTTTGAAGGCTCTTGGTCTAGTGTTTATCCTAAGTCTATAGTATGTCAGTGCTATAATTGCTGGTGTGAGTGGAAGTAGAATGAGGGTTGCGGTGGTGGTGGTTGCTAGGAGGAGGGTGGTTTGTGTGCTTGGAAAACGTCAGGGGGTAGAGGAGTTGTTTGTATTAGGGGAAATTGTGAGGGTTATGGTGTAGCATAGTCGGAGGTAAAAGTAGAGGCTGAGGAGGGCGCTTAGGGCTGCGAGGGTGGCGATGAGTGGGAGTCCTTGTTTTGTTAGTTCTTGTAGGATTAGTCACTTTGGTATAAATCCTGTTAGGGGAGGTAGGCCTCCGAGGGAGAGGAGGACTAAGGCGGTGGTTGTTGCGAGTACTGGATTTTTGGACCAGGCTAGTGCGAGGGTGTTGATTTTTATTGTTATAGTTGTTTTAAATGTAAGGAAGGCTGCTGATGTTATAATAATGTAGGTTCCTAGTGTAAGGAGCGTTAGTTGGGGCATAAATTGAATGATAATGATTATTCAGCCGAGATGTGCGATGGATGAATAGGCTAGGATTTTTCGTAATTGAGTTTGGTTTAAGCCCCCTCAGCCTCCAATTAATGTGGATGAAATCCCTAAAATTGTTAATAATGTGGGGTTTACTGTGTGGGTTATTTGGATAAGTAGTGCAAATGGTGCTAGTTTTTGTCAGGTGGATATAATGAGTCCGGTGGTGAGGTCTAGGCCTTGTAACACTTCTGGGAGTCAAAAATGTATTGGTGCCAAGCCCACTTTTAGTGCTAACCCTATTATTGCCATGGTGGCTGCGATGGGGTGGGATAGGTGGGTGATGTTTCATTCTCCTACAAGTCAGGCGTTGGTGGTGCTAGCGAATAGGATGACTGCAGCTGCTGTTGCTTGTGTGAGAAAGTATTTGGTAGTAGCTTCTACTGCTCGGGGGTGGTGGTGTTGGGCTATGAGGGGGATAATGGCCAGAGTGTTGATTTCAAGGCCTATTCAGGCTAGAAGTCAATGCGAGCTGGCAAAGGTGAGGGTTGTTCCCAAGCCCAAGCTGAATAGGAAGATGGTAAGTACATAAGGGTTCATTAGCAGGGGAAGGAGTTTAACCAACATTTTCGGGGTATGGGCCCGAGAGCTTAATTAGCTGACCTTACTAGAAAGTGGTGTAGAGGAAGCACCTGGAGTTTTGATCTCCTGGGTATGGGTTCGAGTCCCTTCTTTCTAGGAGATGGGAGGATTTTAACCTCCATAAGTCACTCTATCAAAGTGGCCCTTTGACATTCAGGCACAGCTCCTTATAGTGTTAAAGTTGCGGGGGGAGTCCTGCGAATGCGATTGGAAGGGCGGTGTGCCATAGAATAAGGGCTAAAGTTATGGGGAGAAAATTTTTTCATACTAGGTGTATTAGTTGGTCATATCGAAATCGGGGGTATGAGGCTCGTACTCAGAGGAATAGTACTGATAGGAATGCGGCTTTGGTTATTAGGTTAATTGAGGTTAGTTCTGGAATTGTTGGGATGTGGGTTGCTCCTAGAAATAGGATAGTGGATAGGGTATTTATTAGGAGAATATTAGCATATTCGGCTAGAAAGAAGAGTGCGAATGGCCCTCCGGCATATTCTACGTTGAAGCCTGATACTAGTTCTGATTCTCCTTCTGTTAGGTCGAATGGGGCTCGATTTGTTTCTGCAAGGGTCGAGACGTATCATATTGCTGCTAAGGGTCAGGCAGGCAGGAGGAGTCATACGGATTCTTGGGTTACGTTGAATATTTGTAGGGTAAAACCCCCGGTGAAGATAATGATAGATAGAAGAATTAAGCCTAGGCTTACCTCATAGGATACTGTTTGGGCCACGGCTCGTAGGGCTCCGATGAGGGCATATTTTGAATTTGATGCTCAGCCTGAGCCTAGAATTGAGTATACGGCCAGACTTGAAATAGCCATAACGAAGAGGATTCCTAGGTTTAGGTCGGTTACTGGGTAGGGGATGGGTATTGGTGCTCATAAAATTAGTGCTAGTGTTAGGGCTAGGGTTGGTGTGGCTAGAAATAGGAATGGGGAGGAAGTTGAGGGGCGTACTGGTTCTTTGATGAAAAGTTTAACCCCGTCTGCGATTGGTTGTAGGAGGCCATATGGGCCTACTACGTTGGGTCCTTTACGTAGCTGTATGTAGCCTAAGACTTTTCGTTCGAGGAGTGTTAGAAATGCTACTGCTAGTAGGACGGGTACGATGTAGGCAAGGGGGTTGATTACATGAATAATGAGCAGGGTTAACATAACTAAGGAGGGGATTTGAACCCCCGGTGGAAAGGGCTTAGGCCTTTTGCAATTACCAGGCTCTGCCACCTTAGTAGTCCCTTATCTCGGGTTTGGGTTTGCATCTCTTTTACTTGATTTAGTTGATTTCATCAAGTAGGAGTGAGGCATGCTTAGAGCAGGGGCCTCATTTTTCCGGTCCTTTCGTACTAGGAAAAGTAGCATTTACAGATAGAAACTGACCTGGATTACTCCGGTCTGAACTCAGATCACGTAGGACTTTAATCGTTGAACAAACGAACCCTTAATAGCGGCTGCACCATTAGGATGTCCTGATCCAACATCGAGGTCGTAAACCCTCTCGTCGATATGGACTCTTGGAGGGGATTGCGCTGTTATCCCTAGGGTAACTTGGTCCGTTGATCGGCCTGCGGGCCGGATCTTTCAGTCAGATATTCTGTGACTTAGAGATGTCTCTCTTAGTTTTAGGGGGTTGCCCCATTCCACGCGGGGGTTTTGTTTTTCTCCGCGGTCGCCCCAACCGAAGACGTTGGCTAGTTGTTGCTTTGCTTTGTTTCATTTTACTTGGACATTTGGTTCGGTTAGCCATGTTGTCTTAAGCTCCAAAGGGTCTTCTCGTCTTGTATATATATGCCCGCTTCTGCACGGGCAGATCAATTTCATTGACTAGAGGGGGGAGACAGTTAAGCCCTCGTTCCGCCATTCATACAGGTCTCCATTTAAAAGACAAGTGATTGCGCTACCTTAGCACGGTCAAAATACCGCGGCCGTTAAACTGAAAGTCACTGGGCAGGCAGGACCTCCTATACATTGATTTTTGCAGGAGGCGATGTTTTTGGTAAACAGGCGAGGCTTGAGTTTGCCGAGTTCCTTCCTCCTCTTTTAGTCTTTCCCTTAGTGGCGCTCCAGTGTGGGGTTAACGATTGCGGGTGTGTGGGTTTTTCTTGTTTTTCTTATTAGGTCACATTGCCCTCTTATGTTGGGTTCGTTAATTGTTAGTGGGGGGTCCGATCTAACTTACACATGAGCCTGGGAGAAGGGGGTGCCTTCTTATTACTCATTTTAGCAGGGTCTCTTCCATGATGGCATGGAATGGCCTAGTAGGGGGAGGGGTTTAGGATAAATATATCAGAATAATTGATTTTGTTCTGCCCGAGCTTTAACGCTTTCTGTGCAGGTGGCTGCTTTTAGGCCCACTGGAGCAGTAATCTTATTTAATGTGATCCTTAACCTCCTGGGCAGGTTGTGTCCTGGTTCAGAGGAGCTGTACCTCCTATGACTAACTCTCGTATGTTTCTCGGTCTCATAGATGTATAAGTATGTAGGTGAGTTGAGGAATACGAGGCTGAACTTCTATCCATTTCCTAGGCAACCAGCTATCACCAAGTTCGGTAGGTCTGTCACCTCTACCCGGAGATCTTCCCACTCTTTTGCCACAGAGACGGGTTGGCCCAATAGGCTGTCTCGGGGTAGCTCACTTGGTTTCGGGGTTTTGAACTAAAGTTCTCTTTGCTCAGGTATACTGGCTAAATCATGATGCAAAAGGTACGAGGATTAGTCTCTGCTTTATAGGGCTTGAATGGGTTATTTCATTTCTCTTTCAGCTTTCCCTTGCGGTACTTTTTCTATTGCTTCTTAATGCCTTTTCCGTCGCCCGTACTAAGGCAGGAGAATGGTTTAGTTTAATTTTTAGGTTTGAGTAGGGGTTGTAATATTGTGGCTTATGGCCTCTGGTATTTGAGCTAGCTGTTTAGCTCAGGACGATCCGATTTGCACGGATGTAGTCTCGGTGTAAGGGAGGTGCCTAACTATCTCAGCCACGTCCTGGTGTCCCAAGTGCACCTTCCGGTACACTTACCATGTTACGACTTGCCTCCCCTTTTTATTGTGTTTTTGGTTATTTACTTGTTTGTATTGTCTCGGGGAGAGTGACGGGCGGTGTGTGCGCGTCTCAGAGCCTGGTTCAAAAACACGCTCTGTTTGTTTTTTACTACTAAATCCACCTTCAAACACCAGTTTCATAGTGTTATTCGTGATATTCTGTTGCAGAAAATGTAGCCCATTTCTTTCCACCTCGTGAGCTACACCTCGACCTGACGTTCTGGGGTTTGCCCATTTTGCTTACTGTGGGGCCTTCACAGGGTAAGCTTGCGACGGCGGTATATAGGCGGGAATAGCAAGGGGTGGTGAGGTTTAACGGGGATTATCGGTTCTAGAACAGGCTCCTCTAGGTGGGTCTGAGACACCGTCAAGTCCTTTGGGTTTTGAGCTAGCGCTTGTAGTTCCCTGGCGGATGCGTTGGTACATAGAGCATCTGAGTTTAAGGCAAAGCATAATGGGGTATCTAATCCCAGTTTGTTTCTAAGCTTTCGTGGCGTCGGGGTGTACTGATAAAGCTACCTTCGTACTTGGGCTTCGTGCCTCCGGGTGCTTATGACAGCTTGGGAGGTCTTTGGCTCTATTTGTTGTTTGCCCCTAACCACACTTTACGCCGTATATATCAACTAGGGTCTCTCGTATAACCGCGGTGGCTGGCACGAGTTTTACCGACCCTCTTAGCCCTAACTAAGTCAAGTTTTCACTTATTGCTTAATGTTTATTACTGCTGAGTTCCCTTGGGGGTGTGGCGTAGCAAGGCGTCTTGGGCTTAATGTCGTGCCTGATGCCGGCTCCTCGTACCCGGACGGGGGTATGAGGGCATTCTCACAGGAGTGCGGATACTTGCATGTATAAATTGGGCTAAAGCCGATAGTAAAGTCAGGACCAGGCCTTTGTGCCCGCGGAACTTTCTAGGGTTCATCTTAACATCTTCAGTGTTATGCTTTATTTAAGCTACACTAGCTTCAACTATATAATATGTGATATACACTGATTAGCGTTGCGAGAAATGTTATATAAGACTCGATCGTGTGCGTAATCTGATCATGCTATGTCCAGACATATATGTTATTGGATGTACATGTGTGCTATGTTCATTACTATATATATCAACACATAATGCCACTCGTTGATTACGTCGGTCGAGTCTTACCTGGTTTTGGGGTTTGACAGGATTATATAAGAACTTGTTCGACGTAAGGGGGTAGGGGGGTTTGTCGTAAAAACCAAGATAGTATTTTAGTGTAGGCGGCGGAGGGGGACATCTTAGATACCACGGAGTAGTAATAGTAGTGTATGCACCTGATATAAAAGTATGTGGTTATTTAATGAATGTCTATGAAGTGTTTCACCTATATTCTTTCTACCAAGGAAATGTACTACCTTATCTAACTATTACTCTGAAAGTGACCAAATGTCAAGTGGAAGTGACCTAAAAAAAAGAGAACCCTATGCATATAAAAGAACGCCTTGGCATGGTGGGTCATGGACAATCGATTTAACACCAATAATCAAATGCCAGATATAATTATCCGAGGGGGGAAGGTTTACATCTTATGGCCCTGAAATAGGAACCAGATGCCAGTAATAGTTCATATTGTGCTACCCCCACGATATTTGTCCCTGACCTATCAAGGATAATATGCATTAAGGTATAAACCAGTTGGTGGTCTCTTACTACATTAATATTTTGAGGTCCTATTTTAGGTGAGTCCTAGCATAGAAAATTTTGTGATGGAGGTATGGGTATTATTCAAGTTATCAGGTTAGATTAAGGTTTTTCTAGGAGCTAATAGTATGGGTATGTATTATTTTTAGTTGTATGTTGATGGTTTAATGTGTTAATAATATTATTATGGAATATTTAATGTTATGTTTGAAACCATTAATGTAAGATTATGCATATTATGTACTACACCATAATGTATGTAATACATATTCATGTATTTACACCATTATGTAATATATACATATTATGTATCTATACCATTATGTAATATATACATATTATGTATCTATACCATTATGTAATATATACATATTATGTATCTATACCATTATGTAATATATACATATTATGTATCTATACCATTATGTAATATATACATATTATGTATCTATACCATCTTGCAAGGCTGTTGCCAAGCAAAGAATAGTTTAGTTTAGAATACTAGCTTTGGGAGTTAGAGGTGGGAGTTGAAATCTCTCTTTTTTGGCACTAAGGAGGGGTTTAACCTCCGATCTTCGGATTACAAGACCGATGCTTTAGCGACTAAGCTATTAGTGCAGGGTCAGTTGAGTGATTTGTTTTCTAGTCACCCAACCAGGGGGTTGAGGACTAGAAGTAGGGCGAAGTAGAGGACGGAGGCGACTTGGCCAATGATGACGAAGGGGTGTTCTACTGGTATTCCTCCAATTCATGTTAGAATTATCACATCTGCTACTAGTGTTCAGAATAGGAATTGGGTGGCTGGGCGGAATGTGAGGCCCTGTTGTTTTGAGGTGTGTAGTATGGGGACCAGTAGGAGTACTAGGATTGAGAATAGGAGGGCTAGGACCCCACCTAGTTTGTTGGGGATGGACCGTAGGATGGCATAGGCAAATAGGAAATACCATTCTGGTTTGATGTGTGTGGGCGTGACGAGCGGGTTGGCTGGAGTAAAGTTTTCTGGGTCTCCTAGGAGGTTTGGGGAAAACAGGGCTAGAAATGCCAGGGCTATTAATATAATTATGAAGCCTAGCAGGTCTTTGTAGGAGAAGTATGGGTGGAATGGAATTTTGTCTGCGTCAGAGTTTAATCCGACGGGGTTGTTGGACCCTGTTTCGTGTAAGAAGAGGGCGTGAAGGATTGTGGCTGCGACGATTGCGAAGGGTAGTAGGAAATGGAAGGCGAAAAATCGTGTTAGTGTTGCGTTATCTACTGAGAAGCCGCCCCAGATTCATTGCACTAGCATGTCTCCTACGTATGGTACTGCGGAGAGGAGGTTTGTAATCACAGTAGCCCCTCAGAAGGACATTTGTCCTCAAGGAAGGACATAGCCTACAAAGGCGGTTATCATAACTAGCAAGAGAAGGACCACGCCAATGTTTCATGTTTCTTTATATAGGTAAGAGCCGTAATAAAGACCTCGGCCAATGTGCAGGTAAATGCAGATAAAGAAGAATGAGGCTCCGTTAGCGTGCAGGTTTCGGATTAGTCACCCGTAATTTACGTCTCGACAGATATGGGCGACTGAGGAGAATGCGGTGGAAATATCTGAGGTGTAGTGTATAGCTAGGAACAATCCTGTTAGGATTTGTGTCACTAGGCATAGGAGTAATAGGGAGCCAAAATTTCATCAGGCAGAAATATTGGAGGGGGCGGGGAGGTCAATAAGTGCGTCGTTTACAATTTTTAGTAGTGGGTGTGTTTTTCGTAGGCTGGCCATTAGAGGTTCTCATAGTTGAATTACAACGGTGGTTTTTCAAGTCGCTGGTTTCGGTTAAAATCCGGGTGGGAATTATGAATTATTTTTTTTCCTTGTTCTTGTTGGGCTTGGTGGTTGGTTTAGTGGCTGTGGCTTCTAACCCGGCTCCTTATTTTGCTGCCTTAGGGTTAGTAGTAGCGGCAGGGGTTGGTTGTGGGGCGCTGGTGGGGCATGGGGGGTCTTTTTTGTCTTTAATATTATTTTTGATTTACCTGGGGGGAATACTAGTGGTGTTTGCTTATTCGGCAGCTTTGGCTGCTGAGCCTTTTCCTGAGAGTTGGGGGGATCGTTCAGTAGTTGGTTATGTGCTTGCCTATTTGTTAATGGTGGGGGCGGCTGCATGATGGGTTCAGGGGGATTGATATGAGGGGTCTTGAGGGGTTGTAGATAGTAAAGAGTTTTTTATGGTGCGGGGGGATACCGGTGGGGTTGCGTTGATGTATTCTTTTGGTGGGGGGATGCTAATTGTTTCTGGTTGAGTGTTGTTATTAACCCTTTTTGTCGTGCTTGAGTTGACTCGAGGTCTTAATCGGGGGGCACTTCGTGCAGTTTAGAGGGTGAGTAGCAGGACGGCTAAGGTGCTGGTTAGGAGAAATATAGTTAGATAGGTCTTGATTATTCCTCGTTGAATGTTGCTTGTAATGGTAGCAATTTTGACCTGGGTGGATGAGAGTCCTTTGGGGCCCGTGGCTTCAAGTCATGTTTGGTCTACAAGTTGGGTGGCGATTAGTTGTCCTAGGGTAAGGTTGAGTTTGGGTACTAGTCGGTGCACGGTTATTGGAAAATATCCTAGTATGTTTGAGAAGTTGTGTAGTGGGAGGATTGGGGTTACTTTAAATTGTTTTGATGTTATTGTTGCTAGTTCTATGGCTACAAGAAAGCCGGTGATCGTAACTGCTAGGGCGGCTAGTTTGAGGGTGATGGGTATGGTTATGATTGGGGTTTTTGAGGGTAAGAAGTTGGATGTGATGATAAGGCCTGCAACGATGCTGCCTCAAGCTAGTCGTTTAATTGGGTTAATGACTGCTGGGTTATTTTCATTGATTGGGGAGAGTGGAAGGAATCGTGGGGTTCCCATGGTTACGAAGAAAATCACTCGGAAGCTGTAGACTGCCGTAAAGGAGGTGGCAATGAGTGTAAGGGAGAGGGCTCAGGCATTTAGATAAGAGGTGTTAAGGGCCTCGATGATGGCATCTTTTGAGAAAAACCCTGCCAGGAAGGGTGTTCCTGTTAGTGCCAGGCTTCCAATGGTTAGGCAGGAGGAGGTAAATGGCATTAACTTGTGTAGGCCTCCCATTTTTCGGATGTCTTGTTCGTCGTTCAGGCTATGAATAATAGACCCTGAGCAGAGGAATAGTATTGCTTTAAAAAAGGCGTGGGTGCAGATGTGTAGAAATGCCAGTTGGGGTTGATTTAATCCGATGGTAACTATTATTAAACCTAGTTGGCTTGATGTTGAGAAAGCAACAATTTTTTTGATATCGTTTTGGGTTAGTGCACAAGTGGCTGTAAATAAAGTGGTTAGGGCCCCCAGACACAGGCAAGTGGTTAATGCCAGTTGATTGTTTTCTATTAGGGGGTGGAGGCGGATTAACAGGAAAATTCCGGCTACCACTATTGTGCTTGAATGTAGTAAGGCGGAGACCGGCGTGGGGCCCTCCATGGCGGAAGGTAGCCAGGGGTGAAGGCCGAATTGGGCTGATTTTCCAGTGGCAGCTAGGATTAAGCCTAGGAGGGGGAGGGTCATGTCTATGTCTTTGGAAAGGAAAAAAATTTGTTGAATCTCTCATGAGTTTATGTTTGTTGCAATTCATGCTATGCTTAAAATTAGGCCAATATCTCCTACTCGGTTATATAGGACTGCTTGCAGGGCTGCTGTGTTAGCATCGGCTCGGCCATACCATCAGCCGATTAAGAGGAAGGATATGATGCCGACTCCTTCTCAGCCGATAAAAAGTTGAAATATGTTGTTGGCGGTAACAAGGATAATTATGGCTACAAGAAATAGTAGGAGATATTTGAAGAATCGATTTATGTAGGGGTCCGAGTGCATGTATCAGGATGCAAATTCTAGAATGGATCAGGTGACAAATAAGGCAATTGGGGTGAAGATAAGGGAGTAGTGGTCAAACTTGAAGCTGATGTTGATGTCGAAGATCGTAGTATTTATTCAGTGTCAGTTGGTTACAATGCTTTCTGTCCCCTGGTCTAGAAAGATTATTAAGGGAAGCAGGCTAATAAAGAATGCGCTGCTTACGGCTATTTTTACATGGGTGAGGGCTCACTCTGGTTTCTGGGGGTTTGGTTTGAGGGCTGTAATTAGTGGATAAATTAGGATTCCTAGGGTCAAGATAAGGGAAGATGAAAGAATTAAAGGTGCGGTGTACATAGCTACTACTTGGATTTGCACCAAGAGTTTTTGGTTCCTAAGACCAACGGATGAGCTGTTATCCTTTAGTAGCTCGAGTGAACCGCAGAGTTTAACTGCGGAGGTAGGGATTAGCAGTCTCTACTGCCTCAGGGCCTCTCTCGGTGGATAAGAGGACTTTAACCTCTGTTTCTAGAACCACAATCTAGTGTTTTGCTTAAACTATATCTACAGTAACATCATCCTCACATGAGTTCTGGTTTTGTAATGAGTAAGATAACTGGAACTAAGTGGAGGGTTATTAATAAATGTTCTCGGGTGTGGAATGGTTGGAGGCCTAGTATATGGGTGGGGGTTGGACCTCGTTGTGTCATTAGGAACAAGTAAAGGGAATAGGCAGCTGTGATTAGGGTACCTGCTCCGGTGAGGGCGAGGGTTCAGGGGGATCAGTTAAACATGGCTGTAATAATTAGGAGTTCTCCCATTAGATTGGGTAGAGGGGGGAGGGCTAGATTTGCCAGATTGGCTGTGAACCATCATACGGCGGTGAGGGGAAAGATTATTTGTATACCGCGGGCTAAAATTATTGTTCGGCTGTGGGTTCGTTCATAGGTTGTATTAGCTAGGCAGAAAAGGGCTGAGGAGACTAGTCCGTGGGCGATTATTAAGATAATTGCCCCTGTAAATCCTCACGGAGTCTGAATTAGGATCCCTCCTGCCACTAGGCCTATGTGACTAACAGATGAATAGGCAATTAGGGACTTCAGGTCTGTTTGTCGTAGGCAAATAGAGCCGGTTATAATGATGCCTCATAAGGCCAAAATAATGAAGGGGTATGCTATATTTTTAGTGAGAGGGTCCAGTACTACTATTATTCGCATCATACCGTAGCCTCCAAGCTTTAGTAGAATGGCGGCTAGTACTATTGAGCCCGCTACAGGTGCTTCAACGTGGGCTTTGGGTAGTCATAAGTGTACACCATACAGAGGTATTTTTACTAGAAAGGCGATGAGGCACCCGGCCCATCAAATCTTGTCGCCTCATGTGTATAAGGACAGAGGTTGAGAATATTGGAGCACTAACATAGAAAGTGTGCCCGCGTCTCGTTGAAGGAGGAGAAGAGCGACTAACAGTGGGAGAGAGCCTGCGAGCGTATAGAATAGGAAGTATGTGCCCGCATTAAGTCGTTCTGTTTGGTTGCCTCAGCGGGTAATAATAATTAGGGTTGGGATTAGTGTGGCTTCAAACATAATATAGAATATAATGATTTCGGTTGCCCCGAATGCTAGGATTAGGAAGGTTTGAAGAGACGCCAGGAGAGTAATGTATATTCGTTGGCGGGGGAGGGGTTCTGGGGCAATGTGGCTCTGGCTGGCGAGGATTATTAGAGGCAGGAGTCAGCAGGTGAGGACCAGCAGAGGGGTTGAAAGGGGGTCTGTTCCTATGTAAAGGTTAGATGTTGCTCAACCCGCTTCCGAGTTTCATTTTAGTCAGCTTAAGCTAATTATGGCAATAAGGAGGCTTTGAGCTGTTGTTGTGGTTCAAAGTCATTTAGGGGAGGCTAATCAGATTGTTGGGAACAGCATAATTGTTGGTATAAGAACTTTTAGCATTGTAGTAGGTTGAGGTTTTGAAGTCGGTCTGATCCGTGGGTTCGGGCTGTGGCAACTAGTAGGGCTAAACCGGCGCTAGCTTCGCAAGCAGAAAAGGCTAAGAGAAGTATTGGGGCGGTGGAGAAGGCTGTTGCTTCGAGCTGGAGGGCCCATAGAGCCAGGGCAATAAATAAGGATAATATTATTCCTTCCAGGCATAGGAGGGCAGACAGGAGATGGGTTCGGTGAAAGGCTAAACCTATGAGCCCAAGAATAAATGCTGAGGTAAAGCTGAAGTGTACAGGTGTCATAAGGGGGTCGTGGACTCAAACCACGATTTTCTGAGCCGAAATCAGAGGTCTTGTTTTGGACTAACTCCCTATTCTGCCCACTCGAGGCCTCCTTGAACTCATTCATAGATTAGTCCAAGGGTGAGTAGGATAAGGATGGCTGCGGCTCAAAATAGGGTATAGGTGGGGTAGTATAATTGATTGCCTCACGGTAGTGGCAGAAGTAGGGCAATTTCTAGATCAAATAGGAGGAAGAGGATGGCGACCAAGAAGAAACGAAGGGAAAATGGGAGGCGTGCTGAGCCAAGGGGATCAAAGCCGCACTCGTAGGGAGAGAGTTTTTCTGCATCCGGGTTTATTTGTGGAAGTCAAAATGATACCAAAGCTAGTAGTAGTGAGAGGGCTGCTGTAATAAATAGGATTGTTGTAACTAAATTCATTATCTTTCCTTGGACTTTAACCAAGACTAAATGATTGGAAGTCACTTGTACTAGTTTGATACTAGAAAGATTATGAACCTCATCAGTAGATGGAGACGTACAAGAACAGTCAGACGACGTCTACGAAATGTCAGTATCAGGCGGCTGCTTCAAATCCGAAGTGATGTTCGGAAGTAAAGTGGTAGTGGATTTGTCGAAGTAGACAGACGGCTAGGAATGTAGAGCCAATAATGACGTGTAGACCATGGAATCCCGTGGCAACAAAGAATGTTGATCCGTAAACGCCGTCAGCAATGGTAAATGGGGCTTCGTAATACTCTATGGCTTGGAGGGCTGTAAAGTAAAAGCCTAGAAGAATAGTTAGGGTGAGCGATTGGATGGCTTGGCTTCGTTTTCCTTCTATCAGGCTGTGGTGGGCTCAAGTAACGGTCACGCCAGATGCCAGAAGGACGGCGGTGTTTAAAAGAGGTACTTCAAACGGGTCTAGTGGAGTAATGCCCGTGGGGGGTCAGCATCCGCCGAGTTCTGGGGTTGGGGCGAGGCTTGAGTGATAGAAGGCTCAGAAGAAGCCTAGAAAGAAGAAGACCTCTGAGGTGATAAAGAGGATTATTCCGTAGCGTAGTCCTTTTTGGACGGGCGGAGTGTGGTGTCCTTGGAAGGTCCCTTCTCGGACGATGTCTCGTCATCATTGGTATATTGTAAGCAGGAGAAGGATGAGACCTAAAACTATAAGTGTGGTTGAGTGGTAGTGGAATCAGACTGCAAGGCCTGATGTCAAAAGGAGAGCAGCTACTGCGCCTGTGAGAGGCCATGGGCTTGGGTCAACCATGTGATATGCGTGTGCTTGGTGGGCCATTAGACGTTTTCTTGTAGGTACAGACTTAGTAGTAGAACAAATACGTAGGCTTGAATTATAGCCACCGCAACCTCTAGAAGTGTTAGGAGAAAGAGTACTGTAGCAGTTAAGATAGCCACTGTTGGCATTATTGGCAGCAGAACGAAGGCTGCAGTTGCAATAAGCTGAATGAGAAGATGGCCGGCTGTAAGGTTGGCTGTCAGTCGGACCCCCAGGGCCAGCGGTCGGATAAATAGGCTGATTGTCTCGATGATAATTAGTACGGGGATCAGGAGTACCGGAGTTCCTTCAGGTAAGAGATGTCCAAGGGCCGCGGTTGGTTGGTTTCGCATTCCAATAATGACTGTGGCTAGTCAAAAGGGCACAGCTAGTGCTATGTTGAGGGACAGCTGGGTTGTAGGGGTAAAGGTATATGGAAGCAATCCTAGCATGTTGAGAGATAAAAGGAAAATTATTAAAGAAGTGAGGATGAGGGCTCATTTATGTCCTCCTGGGTTTAGGGGGAGAAGGAGCTGCTGGGTAAAGCGGTTGATGAATCAGCTCTGAAGGGTAATAAGGCGGTTATTGAGTCATCGGTTCGACGGGGATGGGTATAAAACTCATGGGAAAGTTATTGCAATGGCAATTAGCGGAATGCCGAAAGATGTGGGGCTTATGAACTGGTCAAAGAAGTTTAGTGCCACGGTCAGTTTCAGGGTTCAGTTTTGGGTTTTTCGGTGCTAAGTGTTGTTGGCTCATTGGTAAAAGTATGTTTCAGAACTTTTGATGGGATAATTGTTAGGAAGACTAATCAAGAAAATACGAGGATGGCAAATCAAGGGGCCGGGTTTAGTTGGGGCATGTCACTAGAGGCGGGCGGGAGCCACCAATCTTTAGCTTAAAAGGCTAACGCTGTACCCTGATTTAGCTACCTAGTGAGGCGTCTTCAAGCATGAGGATGGATCAGTTTTCGAAGTGTTGTAGTGGGACGGCTTCTACTACGATTGGCATAAAGCTGTGGTTAGCCCCGCAGATTTCAGAACATTGTCCGTAGAACACTCCAGGGCGTGCGGTGATGAAGGCAGTTTGGTTCAGGCGACCTGGGACGGCGTCTATTTTAACACCTAGGGCCGGAACTGCTCAGGAGTGGAGGACATCTTCAGCAGTTACCATAACCCGGATTGGTGCCTCTATTGGAACAACCATACGGTGGTCTGTTTCAAGTAGTCGGAACTGTCCAGGTGTTAAATCTTGAGTTGGGATTATGTAAGAATCGAAGCTGAGGTCGCGGTAGTCGGAGTATTCATAGCTTCAGTATCATTGGTGTCCAATAGCTTTTACTGTTAGGTGGGGGTCATTAATTTCGTCCATTAGATATAAAATCCGTAGGGAAGGAAGGGCGATGAGGATAAGAATGACTGCTGGGAGAATTGTTCACACAATCTCAATTTCTTGGGAGTCTAAAATATATTTATTTGTTAATTTAGTAGAAACCATTGCAACAATGATATATAAGACTAGAGTGCTAATCAGGAAAACGATCATTAATGCGTGGTCGTGAAAATGAAGGAGTTCTTCTATTACTGGTGAGGCCGCGTCTTGGAATCCTAGTTGTGAGGGATGTGCCATTAAGCTTTAAAGCTTAAGGTACGCAGGGGTTCAACCTGCAATTTCGCCTTGACAAGGCGGTGTAATGTTCAGTTTTACTAGTACCTTATGAAAAGAAAGTGGCAGAGTGGCTATGCGGCTGGCTTGAAACTAGTTTATGGGGGTTCGATTCCTTCCTTTCTCGTTAAGTTTGTACTTGAACAAATGCTGGTTCCTCAAAGGTGTGGTAGGGCGGGGGACATCCGTGAAGTCATTCTGCATTTGTAGAAGTTAGTTCAACAGATAAAACTTCTCGCTTGGCAGCGAAAGCTTCTCATAAAATGAATAAGAACATGATAACTGCGATTAGGGAGATTAGGGACCCGATAGAGGAGACTGTATTTCACAGGGTGTAGGCATCTGGATAGTCAGAGTATCGTCGCGGCATGCCGGCAAGGCCTAGGAAGTGCTGCGGGAAGAAGGTGAGATTGACCCCCACAAATATCACTCCGAAATGGATTTTTGTTCAAGTGCTGTGAAGGGTGTAGCCTGTAAATAGCGGGAATCAGTGGACGAAAGCCCCCATGATGGCAAACACGGCTCCCATAGATAGAACATAGTGGAAGTGGGCAACCACGTAGTAAGTATCATGAAGTACAATGTCGATGGATGAATTAGCTAAAACGATTCCTGTTAGACCTCCTACTGTGAAAAGGAAGATGAAACCTAGTGCTCAGAGTAGGGGGGTTTCTCATTTAATAGAGCCCCCGTGAAGCGTGGCAAGTCAGCTGAACACTTTAACTCCTGTTGGGATGGCGATAATTATTGTTGCAGATGTAAAGTATGCTCGGGTATCCACGTCCATTCCTACTGTGAACATGTGATGTGCTCATACGATAAAACCCAGAAGGCCGATGGCCATCATTGCTCAGACCATGCCCATGTAGCCGAAGGGTTCTTTCTTACCTGAGTAGTACGCTACAATGTGGGAGATCATTCCAAACCCGGGTAAAATTAGAATATATACTTCGGGATGCCCGAAGAATCAGAATAAGTGTTGATAAAGGATCGGGTCTCCTCCTCCAGCGGGGTCAAAGAAGGTAGTGTTAAGATTTCGGTCAGTTAAGAGCATCGTAATCCCAGCGGCTAGTACTGGTAGAGAGAGAAGTAGGAGTACAGCTGTAATTAGAACAGATCACACAAATAAAGGGGTTTGGTACTGTGAGATGGCAGGAGGTTTCATGTTGATAATGGTTGTAATAAAGTTAATTGCCCCTAGAATGGAAGACACCCCGGCAAGATGAAGTGAGAAGATAGTTAGATCAACAGAGGCCCCTGCGTGAGCTAGGTTCCCGGCAAGAGGAGGATAAACAGTCCAGCCTGTACCTGCCCCGGCTTCGATCCCGGATGAAGCTAGTAGGAGGAGGAATGAAGGGGGAAGGAGTCAGAAGCTCATGTTATTCATTCGGGGGAATGCCATATCAGGAGCCCCCAGCATTAGGGGCACTAGTCAATTTCCGAACCCTCCAATCATGATTGGTATTACTATAAAGAAGATTATTACGAAGGCATGTGCGGTAACGATAACATTATAAATCTGGTCATCGCCTAAGAGCGTTCCGGGCTGACTAAGCTCTGCTCGAATTAAAAGGCTAAGGGCGGTACCGACTATTCCGGCTCAAGCACCAAATACTAAGTAGAGGGTGCCAATGTCTTTGTGGTTGGTGGAGAAAAATCAACGCGTGATTGCCAC